GGATTCGTTCCAGAAAGGTTCCAGAAGATGTTAATCGTAAGCAAGAAGATTGTTTACGAAGAAACAACAAGAAAAATTCAAATTCTGATACATAAGAGTTATATAGGAATCGAAATAGTCTTTTTTTTTCTTTTTTCAAAAGAAAAATGGATTTCATTGAAGTAATGAGACTATTCCAATTCGAATAATAGTTGAGAAAAAATCGCAATAAATGCAAAGATGGAACATCTTGGATCCGGTATTCAAGGAGTTGAACCAAGATTTCAAAATGGATAGGATAAGGTATTTCTATATGTGATAGATAATGTAAATGCAAAAATTTGTCTTCTAAAAAGGGAAATATTGAATGAATAGATTGTAAATTTTGAAACTTTGGTATTTCTTTTTCTTCCGGACAAGATAGTTCTCCTAGCGAGAATGGGATCTCTACAACGATCGCAAACCCCTCAGATAGAATCTGAGAATAAAACTCCGAATAAAAATAATTGCTGTGATCCAACAATTGATCTTGGTTAGGAGGATTAACCGAATTAATCCAAAAATTCTGCTGATACATTCGAACAATTAAACGTTTTACAAGTAGTGAACTAAATTTTTTGTTATTACAACCAAAAATTTCCACAGGTTCGGAACCATTTAATCCATAATCATGGGCAAATGCATAAATATATTCCTGAAAGAGAAGTGGGTAGACGAAGTATTGTTGACGAGATTTCCGTTTTTCTGAATACTCTTCGAATTTTTCCATTTGTATTTCTACTTGAATCAGAGAAATAAAAACATTTCTCGGTTTATCAAATGATGATACATAGTGCAATATGGTCAGAACAGGTTGTTGCATTTTTTAATACAAACCCTGGAAAGAAAGGAAGTCTAATTCATAGATCTTTTTCTATCGAATTAGTTTATGTTTGTTCTAATTACAAAAAACAACAAATCTTTTATTTTTGCAGGCCAATCGCTCTTTTGACTTTGGAATACATTTTTTTTATCAATATACTGTTTCTTTTACACATTCAATTCATAACATCCCTTTTCAATCCATAATCAAGAATAATTAGGATTTCAAAAAAAAAAGTAAAGGGTCCACTCATAGGAAAACCTAACCTTTCCCCACATCAGGCACTAATCTATTTTTAACGTCTAATTAGATCGGGGAATCATTCCAATTAAGAAGTTAAGCTCGTTGCTTTTTATTTTACCAGAATTGGAGCCAGGCTCTATCCATTTATTCACTAGACCCAGAAAATTGGAATTTTTTTATTCAAAAAAAAATATTGATTTTATTACGACATGCTATTTTTTCCGTTCATTACCTTTGAGGATCAGTCGTGGTCTTCTAGACTCTACCAAGAGTCTGGACGAATTTGTTGCTTCATCCAAATGTGTAAAAAGATCATAGTCGCACTTAAAAGCCGAGTACTCTACCATTGAGTTAGCAACCCAGATAAAATAGGATCTTAGATACGATCGAAATCCAAAAATCGATGGAATTACACCGGACGCTCCTGTCAAAACATTGAATCAGCAAGACATCAAAAGAAAAATTTTATCACCCATTAAAAACACTCAAATACCAAAATGAGCAGATCCGGTTAAATTTCACTAAGGTTAAAAAAGGAGTGGCCCCAATCACAATGGCAAAATTTTTCTTTTTTAGCAATTTTTATTTCTTTAAATAAAATAATCTTGTATGAGAGTACATGCAAGGGGGGCAACCCTATCATTTGAGGGAAGTGTAGACAGAAATACCTAATATGGAGTGACGATAAAGAGACTTATCTATATTACAAATTCTAGATGTTCAATAGACCTTTGTCAATGGAAATACAATGGTAAGAAAACCAATTAGATACAAATTGGAAAAAAATAAGGGCTTTTGTTGGATTGGCACGACATAAATGCAGCAAAAAAAAAGTAGGACTAAGAAAGAGGCAAATTGTGTCTAAATAATTAAGGGGTACTAGTGACCCTCTCCTACTTTTTTATTTATTTAGTTCTTCAATTAACTCAAAGTTCTTTCTTTATCTTTAAAGAATTCTGCTTTACTTAAAATATCATAAACAGTTCTTGTAGGTTGAGCACCCTTTTCAAGGAAATAGAGAATAGCTGGAACATTTAAACAAGTTTGATTCTTTATCGGATCATAAAAACCTACTTTTCGAAGATCCCTTCCTTCTCTTCGAGATCGAACATCAATTGCAACGATTCGATAGACAGCTTATTGGGATAGATGTAGATAAACAATGCCCCCCCTAGAAACGTATAGGAGGTTTTCTCCTCATACGGCTCGAGAAAATGATTAGAATTTCTGTCTATAATACAAGTAGATAGAAATTAGACTATGACTTGCATTAATTTCCTTACAGAAAAGAAAAAACAAATTTCATTTATACTCATGACTCAAGTTGGCTAATTTTGACTGACAGACTTCAAAAGAAAAATCCTTCGAAATTTTTTGAGTCGTCTCTAAACTCTTTTCTTTATCTCATCTCGAACAAATTGACTTTTATTCCTTATTCTAATCTAATTCTATTGCTGAGACGATTGAAAATCGTGTTTACTTGTTCCGGAATCCTTTATCTTTGATTTGTTAAATCCTTGGGTTTAGACATTACTTCGGGAATTCTTATTCTTTTTTCGTTCAAAAGAGTAGCAACATACCCTTTCTTTTTTTCTTATTTCCTTCGATAAAGCATTTCCCTCTTCTATAGAAAGAGAATATGAAAGAAATCGAATATAAACGATTGACTCTGATAGACTTTTAATGGAAAAACTTTTTCCAACCTTCCAAAATTGGACTTTTTTCTTATTTTAACCTTTCGATTTCTATATTAAGGATAGACTGACAAAGTTGGCCTAATTTATTAGTTTTCACTAACCCTAGATTCTTTCCCTTGATAAAAAAGAAATTCTGTCCTCTCGAGCTCCATGGTGTACTATTTACTTACAAACAACCCAGCACAAATTCAGTTCGGTACAAATAGAACAGACTATGTCGAGCCAAGAGCATTTTCATTACTATGGAAAATGATGGATACCAAAATCCACAATCGATCATGTCCTTCAAGTCGCACGTTGCTTTCTACCACATCGTTTTAAACGAAGTTTTACCATAACATCCCTCTAATTTCATTGCAAAGTGGTATCGAGAATTGATCCAATATGGATGGAATCATGAATAGTCATTGGTTTTGTATACTAATTCAAACTTGCTATCTATGAAGAAATATGGATAAAAGAAATAAGTATTTATCAGGGCAGACTCTGCAAAGATCCAATTTATTTAAACCCATATTCTATCATATGAATGAAACATAGTTCGAAAAAGATGAATAAAATAGTTTGCTTAAGACTTATTTATTATTGAATTTCAATCCTAAAAGAAAGAACTAAAAAAAAAAAAAGAAAAGTATTATTTTTTGAATCCATTCTATCCAACGAACAGTTCTTACCTTATCCTTACCGGAATGGATCATTCTTGATTTTTAAAGAATCACAGATCGAGATCCTTTTCGCTTAACCAAAAAAGGACCCTTCTTTTTTACTAATAATACAACAAAATAATACAACAAAACAAAAATCTATCTCTGTCCTAAAGGGATAGGTCTCATTTTTTATAAAGTGTTTTCCCTTATAATTTGATTTTTCAATCAATTCGAAAGTAGAGTAGACAAAATATATGAATTTATCTCTAATCCTCACATTCCATTGATTTATAAATGGATATTTGCAAATCAGATAATACCTAAAATAGAAAAACCGAGCCCCTATCCGTAGAATGGAAACCCTTTATTTATTTTTCTTTCTCACGCCGATTTTGGTCAAAAGGTTGAAGGCCTGTGCTGAAACTAAAAACATCCTACTTTTTAATCTGGCGATGAAACATAGAATTAGGATACTCGCCCTTTTATTTTCTTTTTTTTACTTACTTTAGTTCTTTAGTTTGGGAAAAACTAATGGGGGGGGTACTTCTTTTCTTTCACATTGGGTGTCAAATGTATCCTGTAAGAATTCCCACTTCATGGATATGAAGCATAAAGTTTATCTAAGAAGTTCAAATTTCAAAACACATATGAGTAATGAGTAGTAGGAGCATATCCTAAATGTGCCTCATAGACCAAAATTTTTCATGAAAATAAAGATATTCAATTTGACTGGACTTGACACTTGATTTTCTTTTTTGAGAAAGAAAATGAATGCTTAGAAATGCATCTAATCTAAGAGTTCATAAGAGATAATTATTCTCTTTAATAAACTTTTGTGTCGTGCAGGGCACAATATTATTATATTTTCCGTTTCATCAGAAAAAATCTGGGACGGAAGGATTCGAACCTCCGAGTAACGGGACCAAAACCCGCTGCCTTACCACTTGGCCACGCCCCATTTCGTTTTATGCGACACTAATAAACACTATTATTTTTATATATTATTCGTCAATCCCACTGGAATTACCTAAAAAAGAGGGAAATTTTATTGCTAGGATTCTAGACATGCGGATAATATAGAATCTAAAAAATGCATTGATCATTACATGGAATTCTATTAAGATATTATATGAAAGTCGAATTTCTTCCATTCTCATTTGAGAATGCGAATACAAGGAGGTATTTTGTGTTTGGGAAAGTCCGAAGAAAAAAGGATTTTGAATCCACCTTTTCTTTTCCTTTTTCCCTTAGAAAAATAACTCAATTAAAATCCAATTATTTACTCTACAAGAACGAAATGCTTGTTATGCCTAATATACTTAGTTTAACCTGTATCTGTTTTAATTCTGTTCTTTATTCGACTAGTTTTTTCTTCGCCAAATTACCCGAAGCTTATGCCATTTTCAACCCAATCGTGGATGTTATGCCTGTCATACCTCTATTCTTTTTTCTATTAGCGTTTGTTTGGCAAGCTGCTGTAAGTTTTCGATGAAATTTTTACTATTCTGTCTGCCAAATTGAATGATGTATTCATTCCAAAAAAATTCAAAAAATGGATAAGAGCCGAGAAGTCTTATATTATGAACCTTCAATTCTAAAATTCAAATTCTTCTACATTGGATGTATAGCTGCAGCAATAATTTTGGATCAGCCTTTCTACCCCCTGTACCCACGTTGAGCAGGTACCTTTAGGTACCCACACAATAGCTAAACTTATTTTTGCTATTGATAAGAGTGCTTATTATAAAGCAATTCTTGCAATTTTTATTAAGAATTTATTTTTGAATTTTTAGGTGTCAAAATAAACAAAACCCATCCTAGTGGATCTGTGTGGTAAGAAAAAACGGGTAATCTATTCCTTAAAAAAAAATCTTGGAGATTATGTAATGCTTACTCTCAAACTTTTTGTTTATACAGTAGTGATATTCTTTGTTTCCCTCTTTATCTTTGGATTCTTATCTAATGACCCAGGACGTAATCCTGGGCGTGAGGAGTAAAAATCCAAAATTATTTGGAATTGTTTCTTACAAATTGGATTTATTTCGTACATTTATCTATGAGAAAATCCGGGGGTCAGAATTCCTTACAATTCGAAAGTCCCAAATGATCCGAGGAGGCGGAAAGAGAGGGATTCGAACCCTCGGTACAAAAAAATTGTACAACGGATTAGCAATCCGCCGCTTTAGTCCACTCAGCCATCTCTCCCCGTTCCAAATCAAAAGGTTTTCGTGATATCATAGAGGCAAGAAATAACGATTGCAAAAAATACTTCCTTTTTTTTGCATTTCAAAAGTGCATAAAAATTATATTGCCAATTCCATTTTAGTTATATTCTTTTTTCTTAATGTTAATAAAAAAAAGAAGAAAATTCTTTTTTTTTCTAAAATTCGATATAGGCTGAGAGACAATTAGATATATTTTCTCTTCAGCGGGCATTTCCGTATAGGACTTATTAGAATAAAAAAAGCAGGTTATAAAAAAAATTCTTGTTTTTGATTATTTATCAACAAAGCAAAAAGGGTTCTTATCAAACCCAGCATAAAATAGGAAAGAAAGATAAAGTAAGTAGACCTGACCCCTTAAATAATGCCTCTATCCGCTATTCTGATATATAAATTCGATGTGGATGAAATTGTTGTATAAACAGATTTTTTGTATTTCCTTAGACTTAGACCGCGCAAGACAAGAATTTTTCGCTATTTACGATTTTATATTCTTGTTACTAGACGTTCTATAAGAATAAGAAGAAATTGCAACTCTTTTCCGTTACACATAAAAATGGATTTCGAAAGCCAATTTTGCTTTTCAATATCTTTTTTTTTTTTTCAGAATCGTATTTTTGTTCTTCCACCCATGCAATAGAAAGCGAATGAGAAAAGAGGGGTTATTTTCCCTTAAAAGATAGGCTTTGAAATAGGAATCATGGAATAATGATGAATTCAAATGTTTATTTCTTTATTTCTATAGTATAAGAAAAATTAATCGAATGAAATTCATGGATTTACCACGACCTCGGTTGTGACCCCATAGATAAAAATGCAAAATTTCTATCTTCGAGACCATTGAAAAAGGGCATTGAACGAGAAAGAAATCGTCCACAGATAATCAAACTATCGTATGCCTTGGAAGTAATATGAGGTGCTCGGAAATGGTTGAAGTAATTGAATAGGAGGATCACTATGACTATAGCCCTTGGTAGAGTTACTAAAGAAGAAAATGATCTATTTGATATTATGGACGACTGGTTACGAAGGGACCGTTTCGTTTTTGTAGGATGGTCCGGCCTTTTGCTCTTTCCTTGTGCTTATTTCGCTTTAGGGGGTTGGTTTACAGGGACTACTTTTGTAACTTCTTGGTATACCCATGGATTGGCTAGTTCCTATTTGGAAGGTTGCAATTTCTTAACCGCAGCGGTTTCCACCCCTGCCAATAGTTTAGCACACTCTTTGTTGCTACTATGGGGCCCGGAAGCACAAGGAGATTTTACTCGTTGGTGTCAATTAGGTGGTCTGTGGACTTTTGTCGCTCTCCATGGGGCTTTTGCACTAATAGGTTTCATGTTACGTCAATTTGAACTTGCTCGGTCTGTTCAATTGCGGCCTTATAATGCAATTTCATTCTCTGGTCCAATCGCTGTTTTTGTTTCCGTATTCCTTATTTATCCACTGGGACAATCTGGTTGGTTCTTTGCGCCGAGTTTTGGCGTAGCAGCTATATTTCGATTCATCCTTTTCTTCCAAGGATTTCATAATTGGACGTTGAACCCATTTCATATGATGGGAGTTGCCGGAGTATTAGGCGCGGCTCTGCTATGCGCTATTCATGGGGCTACCGTAGAAAATACTCTATTCGAAGATGGTGATGGTGCAAATACCTTCCGAGCTTTTAACCCAACTCAAGCTGAAGAAACTTATTCAATGGTCACTGCTAACCGCTTTTGGTCCCAAATCTTTGGTGTTGCTTTTTCCAATAAACGTTGGTTACATTTCTTTATGCTATTTGTACCCGTCACCGGTTTATGGATGAGTGCTATTGGCGTAGTTGGCTTGGCTCTGAACCTACGTGCCTATGA